GGGCCGATGAAAAAATATCAATCGATCATTATCAAACGGACTGCAATCTTTTTCTGTGGGTGAGAATCCCAACCGAACGCTTTCTACTTCTCAGTAGGCCATGAACTAGCTCAGAATCATTCTTACCGAGTCTACCACCATTAAGGGATCCCATTTTTTTCTCGAGGCCAAAAAGATCTTGAGCGACCGATCCGGTAGAACAACTCAAAAGATAAAGAAGTATCGTTAATTGCTTCATGTTCATTCCAAGCTCGAAGTACCATTTAACCACATTAAGGCCCCACTGCCTAACATAATTTAATTTCATCCGATATAGATAAGATAAGATATAAGTTCTATGAGGTCATTACTTAGAAGTATACTTTGTGCAGCAGCCCTTCCTATCGGATCGAAAAGGACCCCATCACACCGACTTACACGGGCTTGAAAATCCCAAATTTGTCTATAAAGAGCAAATCGAATTGTATTAGTGTCTAGAATTTTTTTCTTCTGTTGTGGAATATTAATCGAAATTGATTGATTGAAGATAGGGCCTCAGCGGTAAATGTTAGAAGATCTCGTGTACCGCAACCCATGATTATGGACCCCACTCCGTTAGTATGGAAATTTTATTTTCCAAGCCCTAGTCGATGCAAGAGTGAAAAAGTACTTTCGTTGTTGTAGAATAACGGGCCTTCGTGTCTTAACGCACGTATTGAATTTATTCGAAGCTATTAGAGTGAGATCCACTTTGTCGGGAAGATGAGTCGAAACAATAACAACAAGAATATTTCTACTTTCTCAATCCCTGGAGAGATGGTTCGCTAATATACCGAGGGATAAGAAGTCCGTCGATCGACTTCCTCACACACAGATCATGAATGTTTGAAATCCATATTATTCAAGGAGACCCAGGAGAGATTGCTTTTGCTAATTCGAATGGAAGATTGATATCAAATCGATCTATTTTCGAGATCGTAATCGTCTCCATAGTTTGTCGCTCTACCATAAGTCAAGATAGCTACTCCAGCCCCGTCTCAAGAAGGTCAAGATCGGCCAGATCATTACTTTTCAACAATCTGGCGAGCACCCTCAGCAGGATCAACATAACATAAGGAATCTCAGGATCTATGTGCTCAGTCTCCTCGTCAATACTATCATGATAAAAAAATTTCTGGGATCCTGGAGGATGTTCACAAATAACCTAATGAAAGAAAGACAGGAGTTTGTCGCCGGGGATTTGACCAAATAGAATCATCCAGCTCCTATAGAAGAATCTATCACTAAAATACCCATATGAAAGGTATAAGGCAAAGCGGAGCGAAAAAGGTTTTGGTTTTTCAAGAAGAGATGGTAAATCAAAATGATTAGCCCGACACAAGGTTTTTGAATAAATGATTGTCTCCTAATGAGAAAGAGATATCTGCCTTTCTGTTAAACAGGATGTATTGAACTCATACTTCACATAATTAATTAGCGACTTTCTATGAATGTCAACTAAGTATCTGAAGTAACTTGCTACCGATTGTTCCAGCATTTGAAAACCACAATCATTGTTTGAGAAATGATCAATATTAGTCAGACTCAATAAAAGTGAATCAATCCTTTTTTCTGTCGTGAGGGTGGAGAACTCCATCAAGAAGTCTATGTCGTCAGTTTCAATGAACTGACTGTCGAGGAGCCAGGATTCGATTTTATTATCAATCAAATCTTCGTCCACATTCATGTCTTTTCCTTTTGTTAGCAATGAATAGATCTCTTTACTTGCATGACTTAGATGTCTTGTATTTCTCGAAAAAATGATTCCCTTGATGCGATTTGATATGGCACTTATAAAATCGCTGATATCGATGAGAAGGTTATTCAGAAACTCCAATATTTCTTATGCAAACTTATTGATTTGAAACCATCAGCAAGACCTTCATCACCACTCAATAGCATAGCATGGCGACGCCAAATTCGCATATTTCGATTGTTAATATTAATAGGATAAATAAGGAACAATACTACAAAAAGTATTCCACCAAAATATCAATTCCGAAATATTAATTCTTTGTTGAACCTTGTGAATTGCATGAAAGTAGGATACTCCAAATTCGGGGGTCAAAGAGTTTTGTAAAAGATTCTTGGTAAAAAAACGTAAATGAAAGATCCCACTAAATTGAATTCGGTCCATGACTCTGACACATAATGACAATTTTTGATCTCGTTCAATATCTTTCTCAATTCTAAAATCCGGAATGTTTATTTTAATTGATGTTTTTTTAGCATTTCTACCTCCCACCAAAAAAATACTAAATAAAATCCAAATAAAATAAAAACCAATGTTATGTTAATTGGATTGATTTAGACTACAGATTTCATTTTAATTGGAATTTGGTTATTCATCATGTACTAGGATCTCCACTAAGCATCCATGGCTGAATGGTTAAAGCGCCCAACTCATAATTGGAGAGTTCGTAGGTTCAATTCCTACTGGATGCATACTAATGGGACTCTCTACTATGTCTATTGAAATCGGCTCTGTATCCTATTGGTATTTTATTAAAAATATTGCAATGAATATTGCTGACTTACTTGATCTGCATTACTTATAGTTTTCTTGTTCGTAGACAAGGCGGATTCAAAATTGTCAAGTCATTCAATACTATACACATTCTTCTTTATCCATTCTCAACTTAGTGGAATTCTCAAGTGCATGATCCACCCTAGATCTCCCCCATATATCTACAACATAATTTGCAAAAGGTATATAAATTCAAAATAAATACAAAAAGCAAAAATGTAAATACAAGACTACTAGAGTCGTAATACAAAAGGGGTAATAAAGTAAAGGAGCAATGCGCTCTTCTAAGTTCTATAGAACAAGAAGTTATTGCTCCCTGACTTCATTAATTTGTCTTTCATTTTCACGATTATTAATTATTTGCAGCATTCAAGATATATCTTACTATTTATTTTATCCAAAATTATTAGTATCTTATTATTTTTTTAATAATACAAAAACGTCGAGTTCTCAAGTGCATGATCCACCATCAATATTATTGAATAATATTGATTCTAATCTAATAGCTATATAGAAATAAATATAATATAATAGACAGAATCTAGAACCTATGGAAGCCTATTATTGTATCTAAATTCAAATAAAAAAAAATAGGAAAGGAGCAATGCACCATGGATGGAATCAAATATGCCGTATTTACAAACAAAAGTATTCAGTTATTCGAGAAAAATCAATATACTTTTAATGTCGAATCAGGATTAACTCGGACAGAAATAAAACATTGGGTCGAACTCTTCTTTGGTGTCAAGGTAATAGCTATGAATAGTCATCGACTTCCGGGAAAGGGTAAAAGAACAGGACGCATTATGGAGCATACAATGCATTATAGACGTATGATTATTACCCTTCAACCGGGTTATTCTATTCTACCTCTTAGAAAGAGAAATCGAAATACTTAATAGAGCATGGTGATACATTTATACAAAACTTCTAAGACGAGCACACGCAATAGAACAACCCTTCGGCGAAATAATTTGACCTATGGACAGCATCGTTGTAGTAAAGGTCGTAATGCTAGAGGAATCATTACCGCAGGGCATAGAGGGGGAGGTCATAAGCGTCTCTACCGTAAAATCGATTTTCGACGGAATCAAAAAAACATATATGGTAAAATCATAACCAAAGAATATGACCCGAATCGAAATGCATCTATTTGTCTCATACACTATGGGGATGGTGAGAAAAGATATATTTTACATGCCAAAGGGACTCAAATTGGAAATACCATTGTTTCTGGTACAGGAGTTCCTATAAAAATAGGAAATGCTCTGCCTTTGACCGATATGCCCTTAGGCACGTCCATACATAACATAGAAATCACGCTTGGAAAGGGTGGACAATTAGTTAGAGCAGCAGGTACTCTAGCGAAACTAATTGCAAAAGAGGGGAAATCCGCCACATTAAAATTACCTTCTGGAGAAGTCCGTTTGATATCTCAAAACTGCTCAGCAACGGTCGGACAGGTAGGGAATCTTGGGATGAACCAGAAAAGTTTGGGTAAAGCTGGATCTAAACGTTGGCTAGGTAAACGTCCTGTAGTAAGAGGAGTGGTTATGAACCCTGTAGACCATCCCCATGGGGGTGGTACCGGAAAGGCCTCAATAGGTAGAAACAAACCCACAACTCCCTGGGGTTATCCTGCACTTGGAAGACGAAGTAGAAAAAAGAATAAATATAGTAATAATTTGATTCTTCGTCGCCGTCGTAAATAGGAGAGAAATTCCATTTCTCTCTTCGTCTTTAAAAAAGAAAAAAGGAGGAAGCTGTGACACGATCACAAAAAAAAAATCCTTTTGTAGCTATTCATTTATTAAGAAAAATTGATAAGCTTAAAACAAAAGAGGAAAAAGAAATAATAAAAACTTGGTCCCGGGCATCTACCATTATACCCGCAATGATCGGCCATATTATTGCTATCCATAATGGAAAAGAACACTTACCCATTTATATAACAGATGGTATGGTAGGTCACAAATTGGGAGAATTTGCACCTACTTCGAATTTCGGAAAACATTCGAAAGGCGATAAGCGATCTCGTCGTTAATACAAAATATAGATACTTATCATTCATTAGTAGGAGACGGCCTTTATGCTAAAGAAAAGAAAAACAGAAGTATACGCTTTAGGACATATATCGATGTCCGCTCATAAAGCGCGAAGAGTAATTGATCAAATTCGCGGACGTTCTTACGAAGAAACACTTATGATACTAGAAGTCATGCCTTATCAAGCATCTTGTCCCATTTTAAAAATGGTTTTTTATGCCGGAGCAAATGCTAGTTACACTATGGGTTCTAATAAAACTAATTTAATAATTAGTAAAGCCGAAGTCAACGAGGGTACTGCCGTGAAGAAATTTAAACCTCGAGCTAGAGGACGTAGTTATCCGATAAAAAGACCTACTTGTCATATAAGTATTGTAGTGAAAAATATATCTTTAGATGAATATATAGAGACTATCACATGGTTAAAAAAACCTAGATGGAAAAATAAGGATACAAATAGGATATATCATGATATGGATAGTAGTGGGGGAGTATGGGACAAAAAAGAAATCCACTTGGTTTCAGACTGGGTACAACGCAAGATCATCATTCCCTTTGGTTTGCACAACCAAAAAACGATTCTGAAGGTCTAGAAGAAGATCAAAAAATACGAGATTCTATTAAAAATTATGTACAAAAAAATAGACAAAAGAATGTACAAAAGAATAGAAGAATCGATTCTGACCTCTCGGGAATTGCACGTATAGAGATTCAAAAAACAAGCGATCTAATCAAGGTCCGAATCTATCTGGCATTCCCAAGAGTATTAAGTCCAATAGCAACATTACGAATGAATCTACAAAAAGAATTTCATTGTGTAAATCGAAAACTCGAGATTGCTACTACAAGAATTGAAGAACCTTATGGAAACCCTATTATTCTTGCACAATATCTAGCCGGACAATTAAAACAAAGAGTTCCGTTTCGAAAAGCAATGACAGAGACTGTTGAAAAAACGAAAAAAGCAAAGATAAAAGGAATTCGAGTACAAATTGCAGGGCGGCTCGGCGGAAAAGACATTGCACGCGTTGAATGGATCAGAAAGGGTCGGGTTCCCCTACAAACAATTCGAGCTAAAATTGATTATTGTTCCTATCCAGTTCGAACTATCTATGGGGTATTAGGTATTAAAATTTGGATATTTCGAGACAAGAAATAAGAAAGGTTTCCTTAGAAATAAAAAAAAAATATTATAAAAAATTTATTTTCGTAGGCATTTATCCCCGATTGAATCAGGGAATCAAATTTCTTATACAAAGATTAGTCTTATTCTTCAATTTATTAGTCAACAAGTAAAAATATTACTTTATTTATTTAGACGAGCATTGACCTTAAAACAACAACGATTAATTACTATCTCAAAGAGAACCAAAGCAACCGGGACCTATCGTATTGATGGATTATAGATTATCATCTTATATTCGTTATAAACAAGGGTAAATAATAAGCGCTTGACAAGTCATCATTTTTCTTCTATTTTTGAATTTTCAATTTTATTGTCTTACTTCTGTCTAATTTGGAATTATGTCTAATTTAGGGATCCAAAATTTAGCAGGATTCAATACTCTCAAATACAAAGGGGGAAGTGATCTATAATCGATTTCGTAACAACTAAATAAGAATTGTTAGTTAGTTGTGCCTCCCCAAACCTTTTGTGGAATTATCCCTTTCTTTTCGAAAGAAATTAGGTTTAAGTAAGCAAATAGCAACTATGGCGCGCTTACAGGAATCTATCCATTGCATATGTAGATATCCCTTCAAGAAAGAGAGATCGTTGAACGGATCTCGAAGACCCAGGAAAGCACGAAAGACAGAATCTTTCAGAAAATGGATTCCTAAATGCATAACCGCATGGATAAGCTGACACTAACCCGTCAATTTGAGATCAAAAATTCGAGATTTTCCTTGGACAGTTTAAACAATAGAATGGAAATAACATCATTTATTTTATTATTTTTGACTTCTATCCCTTGATTGGATAGGAGGTCGAACTATAATTTTTAGCCCCGGAGCTGATTAAAATGACACTTAAGATTCGAAAGAACGTTCTGGTTATAGCAAAAACGGTGGTCATTCTTACTCTATTATTTTCGAAATAGAAAATCTTATTATTTAAGTCGATTTATGCTTCCTTCTATTTTCGGCCCCTCGTTCTTGTTCTCATTCACGGCTCCTAAGATCAACCGCTCGAACTTTTTGCTAAGTTTGATTAAGGACTTAGGGTTGACTGGGAAAGTCTCTACCTCCGTAGAGAACGAAGATATCAACATATTGTACGATTTCTATTATTATTTATTATTAAGTACAGATCTTGTAGCCTTTGTGAAACGTGCAAATTTTCAACGTAGGGATTTTGATAAGATGGATATACAACTCGGCTTTTTAACTTGCAAGCACTATTGGAACAACGAAAAAGGATGGGATTTTTTATGAATTCCGATTGATAATTGAAACTTATCTTTCAAGGCTTATTATTTCCTGAAAACAGCCGCTATTCATTCTCTTGTGTATTTTGTGAACACGGATCTCGATCTCCAAAACCATCTGAAAAACCGTGTGAAAAGAGAAGATTCTAAAGAATCGATAGAGATTCTAAGAGAGATCTACCTAAAGCTAAAGATAGGCCTATATAGCTACTTACAATTTGACTCTATGCTAAGGAAAGGGTTTAAATTCGATTGATTATTGTTCCTATTCAGTTCGAACAATAATCAATTGGATTTTTTTATAGACAAAAAATAAGAAACCTTTACCAGTCTCTTCTTTTTATTTGAGTAACGGAACAAAAAAAAGAAACTCGTTCATTTTTTTCTCTTCAATTAAAACAAACATAATTCTATAGGGTTGAATAAAAATTCGATTGACCATTTGATAGAATTGCTATGCTTAGTGTGTGACTCGTTGGTTTTT